TCCTCTAACCACATTTTCTAACCGAACCAGGGCCAGTCCGAATTGATCTTGTAAGAGATCCGCTACAGATCGAATACGTTTATTTTTCAAATGATTCATATCGTCAAGTGTACCCATTCCAAATTTCATTCCAATCAAATGATCCGCAGCTGCCAATACATCTCGCGGTAACAAAAATGTATTGTTCTGAGGTATATTAAGATTCAGTCTTCGGTTCATATTTCGTCGACCAATCCTTCCTAATTCACATCTTTGGTGAAAAAATTTCTTTTGTAATTCCTTACATAAGGATTCAGAAAATACCGGATCTCCGCCTACACAAGCAAATTGCTGATAAAACTCCAAAATGGCATTTTCTTTTGAACCAATTTTTTTTTTCTCCTTATCAGTCAGGAAAGACAAGAAAATTTCAGGGTAGCAAATATTCTCTAGAATTTCTCTTAGATTCGACCCCATAGCTGATAATAGAACTAGAATAGATATTTTCTGTTTTCTACTCACACGAGCCCATATCCTTGCTTTTCTATCAATCTCTAATTCTAATCTTCCTCCCCAATCTGATATTATGGTGCCCGCATAGACCGAAATTCCGTTATGGTCCAATTCTGACCGGTAATAGATACCGGGGCTTTGCAATATTTGATTGATCACAATTCGGTATATTCCATTTACTATAGAAGTTCCCAAGGAATTCATTAGAGGAATGTTTCCAATAAAAATGGTTTGTTCTTGCATATCCCTTCTGCTTTTCCAAATTAGCCCTGCGGATACATATAATTCAGAAGAATACGTGATTGATTCATATACAGCATCTCTTTCTTTTATCAAAGGTTCTACCAATTGATATGTTTCCACAAATAATTGAAATTCAATTTGTTGATCTGTATCTTCAATTTTTGGAAACTTATAAAGTTCTTCTCTTAAGCCTTGATCAATGAACCTACAAAATCCTTCAAATTGGATCTGATTAAACCCAGGTATTGTAGACATTCCCGCATTTCCATCTCCCAGCATTTTTTATTTCCCATTTATCAAAAAATCCCATTCTTTTCTCATTCTGCATCGAATCATATGAATCGATCTAGCAATGATGGAATTTCGATTCTGTTTACTGAATCACATGAAATTTTACCCAACTCCATATATAATATATATGGAATGTATGAAATGCGTATCAACGGAGGAAAAAAGATGATTTTCGACTTAGACTTAATTCAATTGGAATTTCTAAGAGACAGATAGAAATGCAAAGGAACTGAGAAATTCCACTTAGACTTATGGAGTTTTGTATAGAATAAATAAAAAAAAAAGTAATTCCATTTATACCATTATTATGATATTACATATTCCAATCCGATTCTATACCAGATAAATAAATGGATTCGGGATTTTATCTATTCGCTGAGATAAAGACATAATAATCAGAAACAATATAACAATCTTAAAGTGAATTTTTTTAGCACTTAACTTTTTCGTGGATTCCATTGTTCAAAAAACGATTTGAAGAGAAGAGTTTCCCTCTTTTTTCTTTTTTTAGTAGAATATTTCAAATATGGTTGAGGTTCGTAAGAAGGCTTGTCTTTATTAAACCTGTACCGCTGTAGATATATATCTATATATCTACACATCGTTTCCCTTTATTGCATAGTTCTATTCGGAACAGCACATTTCGTGCTCTAGCCAAATTGCGATTTCCTCTGCAATCGAAATTGCAATACGACAATTTCATGCTAATTCCCTCTATACGGGCATCATCATACACGGATAACATAAGATCCCGAGAAGATAGCTATGTAAAAACGGATGCTCTGGGGTTTACATATACTTATAATTGCTATTATAATTGAAATTTAGAAGGGTTTTTTTATTGAAAAAAAGAGATACTGATTTAGTTATGTATCAATTTTGATTTTCTTATATCATTTCTCATTAGGGAAAGGCAATTGGAGATTTAAATCCAAGAGTTGTTCATGAATTTACAGTCAATAGTTAATGGTTCCAATTTGTCCTGAATTTTGGCTTTTGTGACTGAAAATACACATTTGCTTTCCCTATAGAAAATAGAGGGATTTCGATATTGTGTGTTTTGAGATACTCTAAAATCAACCGAAAGGATAAGTCCACTGCAAAAAAAGAAAAAAAAAACGGATTTCGTTTCGGCAAAAAATTAAGGAAAACGAGATTTAAGATTAAGATGGAAGTACAAAAAAAAAAAAGAAAAAAAAAGATATTTAGTAATCCAACCCAAACAAAACAAGCAAAGGGGAAATATTTTGATCTATTTTGTATCGTTTTGGCGGCATGGCCGAGCGGTAAGGTGGGGGACTGCAAATCCTTTTTCCCCAGTTCAAATCTGGGTGTCGCCTGATCAACAAAAGACAAGACTCGGAATCCCTCATTCTGCTTTGCTGGTATAACTCACCGAATTTTTCCCAGCACCAGCAAAACACGCATAGGAAAAAGACGAAAGAGCAGGGGTTCCCCTCTATAAAGTGTTGTATAGATGCAAGCATCAAAGATTCAAGGAAAGATTGGCGTAGTGGAAGGTCTATCATATCAAATCAAGAGTTACCAATTTCTTTCCACTACTAACGTAGTGTCTACTGAAGGGGTCTTGAATTCGATTGGATAGTCAGACGGCGAATCTAATTAATAGTAATAGTTATGGAAGGGGCAGAAGAGACTTTGTAGACAGAGTATACAGACTCATGAGAGTCTCTGAGTAGATGGGCATTCAATCAATATTAGATTGAATGGATACTTGGCTTTTCTTTTACTTCTTTTCTTTTACTTAATGATAATGAAGGAAAAAAAAGAAGAAGTCTTCTTATTCCTAGAGATCTTATGATTATTAGTAATATTCCCTTTTATACTTTCAAAGACCAGTGTGACTGCGTGTTTTGTTTAATCTTTTCTGATTCTACTAGAAATATCAAAAAGAACTTGTTACTTGTTAGAATTCTAAGTGGATTTAGTGCAGTCTTTGATATTTATTGCAGTCTTTGATTATTTATTGGAGTCTTTGATCAAGGGTCTTGAGTCAGAATTCTTTTTTTTTTTTGACTCTGCACCAGTGATTCCACTATTATTAGTAAACAATAATAGAAGAATTCCTTCATATTCATAGAGATAGGGGACATAATTCACATGGATATAGTAAGTCTCGCTTGGGCTGCTTTAATGGTAGTCTTTACATTTTCCCTTTCACTCGTAGTATGGGGAAGAAGTGGACTCTAGAGATACTACTAATGGAGTTGGGGAATCAAACTGTATCACTTTTTTATAGATTTTTTCTAGATCGTTCTGCAAAGTCTTTTTAATTATCGAATTTATATATTCTATAGTTAATCTAATATATTAACTTAATATTCAATTCATTAATTGAATTTAATTTCGAATTAATAAATTGAATTCAATGAAAATATATTCATTTCCAAATTCGATTGGCTTGGATTCTGGTGGAGTAATCTATTCTATTCGTATTATATACTCTTTTACAATCAAAATCAAAGAGATATTTCAATAATTCACTTGTATTTTGAAAAGAAAAGGGATATGGACGATAGGAAAGTTATTACAACCGATATTTTATTATTTTAGAAAATTGATTTATGCTATGCTTTATTGACTTATTTCATATCATGGCTCAAGGATGAAAAATCGGTAGGGTACCCCTATCCGAAGAAGTTACTGTAGAAATCCTTGAATCATATGTCAACCGCTCAATCAATTACTTCTTCGGAATGCTAAAAACAAAGAAAGATTACTTTATTTTCTTTTATTAACTTAATTTTCTTTTAGTAATATATGTCCAATCCCAATATTGTTTTTCCTTCATTGATTGGATTCTTTTTTTAATGGAATGGATACCGGGATTCATATTGAAAATAATCAGAAATCCAGAAATTCGAAAATCATAAGAGTTGCCTTTCAATTATTTCAGATTGATCGGAATCAACAAAAATAAAATAGATGAAGCAAAGAAATCGAATTGAGATACGATGTACATTACATATATTTAATTGATATTAACATTATAAAGATAGATTGATCTCTATTCAGTTTTTATCTTTATACATTACAATAATCAAAATAGATAGTATAGTAGAAAGATTCATATATGAATTTTTCTACCATACTATCGGATCTCATAGGCTACTGCTGATTCTCGCCCATTCATTTCAGTTAAGACGTGAAATTTGAATTTTTTTCTTAAATCATTGATAAGAACTAAGAAATCAAGTTTCATTTAAATTAATCACTTTGACTGACCGTTTTTACGTATATTATAAGCAAAAAAGCAGTAGGAACTAGAATGAAGAGTGCAGTAGCAATAAATGCGAGAATATTTACTTCCATAATCTCATAGTTTCGTTTTTTTTTTTTTTACTTCGCACTAACTCGGGATTTAATCCCATAGAGATAATAAACCTTTCGCTTGTAAATTCAATGGAATGAATTACATTTGGATGATATCGAGTCGGATCAATATCATGAATAACAATATCTGAACTATCAAGTCGATTCATCGTCGAGAATTGAATAGTATAACATAGGCAGATCTTTTATCCACACACCCAACAGAAACTTTGCAACCAAAAGAATTCCTTTACTTTATACTTTAATACTTTAGTTTTATTTCTCATCCTTTTCAAATCTGGCTTTTCTATAACCTACCACCCTCCTTGTACAATCATCTAAGCGCTTTCCACTTCCATTGTTTCCAAATGGTTTACGTTTCCAAAGAAACCCAAACAAACAATAGAAAGGAAATAGAAAAAAGGAAGGAGTTAAGTTATAAACTCTTTTTTTTGACTGATCTCATTTTCTTTATTTTACAAGAAAATGAAATGTGATAAAGACGAGTCCCGGTATAAAAAATCGAATATTCCATCAAATTGACTATTTGCTTTGCGAGTTTGTTCTTTCTTCGCCAATATCCTTAAAAAAGGGAAGGATGCCATTGGGAATGAAATTCTACCATTTGTACGCAGTTTAACAGAAAAAGAGATATTGATTTCTTTTTTTATTGACTTTTGATACGTCGGGACTGACGGGGCTCGAACCCGCAGCTTCCGCCTTGACAGGGCGGTGCTCTGACCAATTGAACTACAATCCCGGGGAAATCAAATGTACAAGCATACAGATTCTTATGATTTCATTCAAACTACTTAGTTTTAGATTAAAATCTAGGTGTTTGTTGTAAGAGAGACGCGAGTGATATATTGATATCCACATGGATATACACTTTACTTTAGTGAGAGTAACAAAGATTCCTTTCGTTCTTGCCAAATCTCGATTGATAATCCATTTTTCAATGAAAATGGAGTTTTTTTTGTCTTTACTTTATCCTTTTTATTAGACTTTATATTCTACTTAATGATCCAAATATGAATCTATATCGTTAGCAAGATCAGAATTTATGGGAACAAATAAATAGAGCGAATCAAAAAATAAATAAATAGTGGTAGGGATATACTTACTTTTTTATTCTTTCGTGTCTGGCATTTCTGGAAAACAAAAGGGGTTCTATCATTTCATGGTGGATTAGCGAATTGTTGGGCCGAGCTGGATTTGAACCAGCGTAGACATATTGCCAACGAATTTACAGTCCGTCCCCATTAACCGCTCGGGCATCGACCCAGGAAGAATCAATTCTAGGCTTATTGATAATCCATGATCAACTTCCTTTCGTAGTACCCTACCCCCAGGGGAAGTCGAATCCCCGCTGCCTCCTTGAAAGAGAGATGTCCTGAACCACTAGACGATGGGGGCATACTCATCCGATCGACATCATACTATGCTCATAGTATGAGCAGTTTTTTGAAATTGTCAATATAATGGAATGGTATGACTAGATCTGAAAGATCTTTCCGTCTTTTTTAATCCCATACGATAGCCTTTTTTGATTCGTCATTTCTATTTATGAATCACTCATTTTAATCGCCAGTCCCTTTTCTTCTATAATAGATTTCTATTATAGAAATTGATAAAAAAAAAGAATAATAAAAATAGGACGAAGTAGGGGACTTTTTTGAGAAGTGATCGGTCTGCCATAAAAGAAGGTTCAACTTCATTTCTTCCGCTTTCCAGTCAGTTTTTCACTTCTTATTAAGAGGAAATAGGCGTATCTCTATATCACACGAAGCCAGGAAATTAGCAAATGAGAGACCCGAAAATATGGGAACGGGGATCAACAAGTTATCAAAAATTCTTTTTTTTTTCGCAACATTTGGTTCAGAAGACAAGCCGAATCTGTTCATCACATACTTTAATGAAATATCTTCGATCTATGGAAATATCTTTGATCTATGTTGAATTGGTAGGTACATCTATCAATTAAATGAATTTCGTCCGGTTCTGGGGGTGTTAAGTCAATTCAAATAAATTCCATTAGGATTGGTCTTGAAACAATGAATTTCGTTGATATTTAGCAAATACAATATCAATAAACCAAATTTACCCTATACTTAGACTCCTTAAGTAAATCAAAATTCTCGTTTCCAAATAGGCCACTAACCACTATGAGTCTACTGCATATACTTATAATATATATACATAGATATATAGATCTATCTTATCCGCCCAGTGACTCATTCCGTAATTGAATGAAATGGCCCTTTTAACTCAGTGGTAGAGTAACGCCATGGTAAGGCGTAAGTCATCGGTTCAAATCCGATAAGGGGCTTTTTCGTCTTTTTCATAAAAAAACTTAAGCGCGATAATATTCCTATTTAAATGAAGAATAGGGATATTGTTGATAGTTTTTTGGAATCAAATTTTTTGTAAAAAAAAAAAAAAGTAACCAACTGTATAATTGAATAATTGAATGATAATAAGTTATCCTTATAATGAGTTATAGTATAGTAATTAGAATAGTAATTCGAATTAGAATAGAAAAGAAAGTTGAACATTTGTTTATTATAATGAGTAATGATAAATTATAATATAAGTGGTCTCTCCAATCGCCAAATATTTTTCTTTTCCATTATTGCAATCAAATCCATTGTAAAGATTCCAAATCAACAAAAGAAAAAGTAAGTGGACCTAACCCATTGAATCATGACTATATCCACTATTCTGATATTCAAATTTAAAATTCGCTAGAAATTAAATTGGAACAGTAGATCTCTTTTTTTTTTATTTCATATTTCTTTGGACTCCTCAAGAATCCGTCGATATTTCTGATTCAATCTTCTTGTTCCTAGACGTTCCATAGGAATAACTTGATATTCCCTTCCTCTACAGAGAAAGGGTTATTTCAAGTTACAACACAAGAGATATTTCCAATATCCTTCTTTTTCTTTGATTCCCGAACACAATAAGATCCATTTTTATTTCTATCTAATATCTAATTTAGATCTATATAAGATATATATATAAATCTTATCATGGTTTCATGTATTAAATATTTTCATATCGATGCATACGATTCGATGCATACGATCTTTTCTTTTTGTTTTGTTCCGACAATGGTGAGGAGAGTGCATGTGAAAAAGA